GTCCTTTTTGGTTTAAAAGGATTATCCTTGTCTTTGTTTATGTCTCGGGTTGGAACAAATTACTATAATTCGTCCCCGCCTACGGATCAAGCGACATTTTTCACAAATTTTACGAACGGAAGCCCTTATTTTCATATTTGTCACTCCCTTTCTTAATTCTGAATCTACTTAAATTGGAAGAAAATAAGTTTCTTAAAATTTCTAACTTCGAATTGTATCCCTACGAAAGAATGTTGAAATCAAAAAACCACCCAATTCTTTGAGTATTTACTTTTGAATATACTAAATATGCAAATTCTATTTCTTTTAGTTGAATCATAATAACTTACCAAAATTTTGATTCTATTTACGGGTAGTATATGTATAAAATTACGTTTAACCTTTCCCGAAGCAAAACCCAGAATCAGATTTTCATTATCTAAACGAACTCGAAATATACATATACCATTGAGACGTAGTTCAGTAATTAAACCCTCGTGAATCCTTTTTTGTTCTTTCATTCCAGGTAAAACGGCTTTAAAGCAGCAACCAATCAAAGAGGCATAGCATAATATTAGAAACCTACCCTAGTTACTCTTTCTTTTTCACAAATATGAAAGTTCCGCATATGATTTGGCTATCAGAAAGATTACCATATATAACACAAAATTTCCCCGCCGATTCCTTCTATTCGAGCCTCTCGGTCTGTCATTATCCCTCGAGAAGTAGAAAGAATTACAATTCCCATTCCTCCTAAAATTCTCGGAATTCGTTGATAGTTAGAATAGATTCGTAGGCCGGGCCGGCTGATCCGTTTTAAATTTAAAACGGTTCTATACGGTCCTTTCCTATTTCTCCTATGTCGTAGGGTTAAAACCAAAAAAAAATTATTGCTTTCCTGATGTTTTCTCACGTTTTCAATAAAACCTTCTCGTAAAAGGATTTTAACAATATTTTCAGTGATGTTAGTAGATGGTATTCGAACTGTTCTTTTTTCATTCATGTCAGCATTTCGTATAGAGGTTATTATGTCAGCAATAGTGTCTTTACTCATGATAAACTAAGATTATTGTTGCCCCCGAATTTTGATATAATCAACATGCTCTATTTCTTTTTTTCTGAATTCATAAATATTTATGAATTTTAAAAGGTATATACGTGATATACAAACAATTTACTAAGTTTAATTTAAATTAATACATTTCATTCAAATATTAAAAAACTATATCAAATATTAAAAAACTATATCATGGCATTCCCTTATAATACTTCAGGTGCTAATGAAACAATTTTAGTGAAATTTAACTGTCTTAATTCCCGGGGGATTGCGCCAAAAATTCGGGTTCCCTTTGGATTTCCTTCTTGATCAATAACAACTGCAGCATTGTCATCATATCCTATTATCATACCGTTGTCGCGTTTGAGTTCTTTACAAGTACGTACAATTACGGCTCGGATCACTTCTGATCTTTCTAGAGGTGTATTTGGTACTGCTTCTTTGATTACAGCAACAATAACGTCACCGATACGAGCATATCGTCGATTACTAGCGCCTATGATTCGAATACACATCAATTCTCGGGCCCCACTGTTGTCCGCTACATTCAAATAGGTTTGAGGTTGAATCATATCTTTTTTTTTTATTGGTTTTGTCTTTTTCAATGGAAAGGGTAAAAAAAAAGAAATATTGTTTGTTCAAAACAAAACAAGAAACCTACAATTGTTTTTTTTATAAAAAAAAATTATTTCCTTTTGTTATACATTCCTATCCTATACCGAAAGAATGAATTGAGTTCGTATAGGCATTTTTGATGCCGCTATTGAAATAGCCCTTCTGGCTATATTTTCTGCCACTCCGCTCATTTCATAAAGTATTCTGCCGGGTTTAACAACAGCTACCCAATATTCGGGAGATCCTTTCCCCGAACCCATACGTGTTTCTGTAGGTCTTACTGTAACTGGTTTGTCTGGAAATATACGTACCCAGATTTTTCCGCCACGGCGTGCATTTCGTGTCATTGCTCGCCGCCCCGCTTCTATTTGTCTAGACGTGATCCAAGCGGGTTCAAGTGCTTGAAGAGCATATCTACCAAAGCAAATACGATTACCTCGATAAGATATTCCTTTCATTCTTCCTCTATGTTGTTTACGGAATCTGGTTCTTTTGGGGTTATAGTTGATGGTTGTTTATCAATTCCACCCATCTCTACTACAGAACCGGACATGAGAATTTCTTCTCATCCAGCTCCTCGCGAATTAAACGATTAAAAATAAAATACATGCTGAATACTGAATTGGTAGATTCTTTCAAATTCCATTTAATAGATAATAGAATTTTTTTTATCTTTTGATTTGATATATAATTAACCATGTATTCTATTTATAGATAATGGAATTTGGGTATAATGTTATAATGAATCTTTAATTTTATTTTGCTTTTTATTATCATATCGAATTTATTCAAATTTCTAAAAAAAAAATTCGCGGGCGAATATTTACTCTTTCAACATTCAGTTATAAG